CTTTTATACAAAATACAATAAGAAATAGCAAGTCAATCTTCAAAAATTTCATCGTAATATAAATGGTAAATACTTAGACTAAATACCAAATTTATACAAAAAAATGCGGGAGAAGTAAAAAAATGCAGGGTCGTTTGTCTGCTTGGCTAGTCAAACATGGACTAGTTCATAGATCTTTGGGTTTCGATTACCAAGGAATAGAAACTTTACAAATAAAGCCCGAGGACTGGCATTCCATTGCTGTAATTTTATATGCATATGGTTACAATTATTTACGTTCCCAATGTGCCTATGATGTAGCACCAGGAGGAATGTTAGCTAGTGTGTATCATCTTACGCGAATAGAGTATGGTATTTATCAACCAGAAGAGGTATGCATAAAAGTATTTGTTCCAAGGAACAATCCTGTAATTCCTTCTATTTTTTGGGTTTGGAAAAGTGCAGATTTTCAAGAAAGGGAATCCTATGATATGTTAGGAATCTCTTATGATAATCATCCACGTCTGAAACGCATTTTAATGCCCGAAAGTTGGATAGGATGGCCTTTGCGTAAAGATTATATTGCCCCCAATTTTTATGAAATACAAGATGCTCACTAAATTCTAAAAATAAGAAAGTAATCTGCACTTCTAAAAACCCAGATATTCAAGGAATATCTGTAATTCTAGATTAGACAAAATAATTGAGGTCTTATTCATATATATGGATGGGATAAATAACAAAATTCATAAATAAGAGTAGGGATTCAAAAAAATGAAGTAAGATAGGGGTTCATTGAGATTCTAAAATTTGAACGATACTAATTTCGGATGAGCCAAGCCAATAGGATGAACTGAAAAAGTTTCTGCCTCATTAACTATGTAATATGCACATCAACATCAATTCCATGGCTATGAAAAAGTAAAATGAAATGAAGAAAATAGAAATGAAATACCAAAAAAAATACAAAGAAATGGGCCAGATTCTATTTATAATGTATCTGAGATGAATTTTGACTATTCCTTGCTTCTGAACTCCCCTAGATTAGACTTTTTTTTTTGTCTTTAAACCAACTAATTTAACCATTTGAATATTATTGAAGTATTAACATTATTTTTGGAGCGCAGAAAGAAAAAGGGGAAACAAAATCGAATCATTCATTTTTTTAGATACTTTCTATACATGGAATATACCTATAAAATACATCTATTCTTTACTCATCTAGAAAGAGTATATCTCTAGACACTTAGATGGATAAATATGTATAATGATCTAGAACACTAATAAATAGAAATCTATTCCCAAAATTCATAAAAATGAATATAGGGAATAGATACTCATACAAATGAATCATGTGCCAGGAACCAGATTTGAACTGGTGACACGAGGATTTTCAGTCCTCTGCTCTACCAGCTGAGCTATCCCGACCATTCTTGACGCATCATCCTCATTTTATGAAATTACTTGAGTCTATGTCAACTAAAAAAATAAGATTTTTTTTGTTTCAGTAGTAATGATTATGTATTATTAATCATTCATATGAGGATTCCTTGCTCAAAGATAAAATGTTAATTTATACGTTTATGACATAGAAAAAAATTTCACGTATATTATATATATATATTCAATTACATATTCCAATACATATTCCAAACGTATTCCACATATTCCAAGACTTGTGATTATGATAAGAAAAATTCCACTTCGATCCATTTGTAAAAGAATAGACTGAATAAGAGACACATAACGAATTAAAAAAAAAAGAAGATATAGAATAAAGAATTAGAAAGTCAAATGTGCCCTTTGGGGATAGAGGGACTTGAACCCTCACGATTTATAAAGTCGACGGATTTTCCTCTTACTCAAAATTTCATTGGTGTCGGTATTGACATGTAGAATGGGACTCTATCTTTATTCTCGTCTGATTAATCGGTTCTTCAAAAGATCTCTCAGACTATGATGGAGTGAATGATTTGATCAATGAATATCCGATTTTTTCTTCAACTTGTAATTGATTTGATTCACATTTTTCATTTGTGATAGAAATACAAATAGAAATTTGGAGTCTTCATTAATCAATTGAAATAGTATTTCAGTACATATAGGTATATAAACATATATGTTTATCCTTGATCCTTTCCTACCGAGAAAAGAAATGTCGTCAACTCCATTTGTTAGAACAGCTTCCATTGAGTCTCTGCACCTATCCTTTTTTTATTCTCGCTTTCTGAACTTTTATTTGTTTTCGGAAAGCAGGATTTGGCTCAGGATTGCCCATTGTAAATTCCAGGGTTTCTCTGAATTTGAAAGTTTTCACTTGGTAAGTTTCCATACCAAGGCTCAATCCAATTAAGTCCGTAGCGTCTACCAATTTCGCCATATCCCCCCCTTTTTTCTTTGAGATTGGGATCTCATTAGTATGCTTTTTTCATTTATATTATGAGAATTATGCCGGAACTGTTGAATTCATTAGGTACCGATTCCTATATTGAAAAATGTTTCCTCCTATTTGTATGATTCA